AGGAACACGAGGGATCCACCGAAGAAGATCCTTCTCTTTCTTTTTTTATGGAAGAAGAAAAGGCGGATCCGAACAAAATTGAGGAAAAAACTCAAAAAAGAGACGACCTCCCGTTTTTTGATAAACCTCTTGTAACTCTTCTTTTCGATTCAAAGCGATGGAATCGACCATTTCGCTACATAGAAACGAAGAAATCTCTCAGTCCTGTCAAAAATGAAATGTCACAATATTTTTTTGACATATGTCAAAGTGATGGAAAAGAAAAAATTTCTTTTACATATCCTGCTAGTTTATCTATTTTTTTGGAAATGATAAAAAGAAAGATATCCCCGGCTATACTCGAAAAATTTTCATTTAATGAACTCTACCCCCGCTGGGTTTATAACAACAAACAACAAGGAAAAAGTTTTAACAACGAGTTTATAAATAGAATTAAAGCTCTAGACAAAATTAAAGCTGAAGATGTTTTTACTATACTCGAAACAAGGACTCGGTTGTGTAATGACGATTCTACAAAAGAATACTTATCCAAAAGGTATGATCCTTTCCTGAACGGATCATATCGGAAAACAATCTCCAAGAGAGAAAATTTCATAAATCAATTTGGGATAAATCGGATTCATGATATACATCTTACAGATGCTGATTGCCAAGAATTTGAACAAAAAATAAATAGATTTGCTAAAAAACCATTATCAACTGATGTTAATGGTCAAAAAATTGACAGAAAGGCGATTAGAATAAAAGAATTTGGTAAAAAAATCCCTCGATGGTCATACAAATTAATCACCGAGTTAGAACAATACTCCGAAGAATATGACCAAGAGCTACCAGAGGATCATGAAATTCGTTCAAGAAAAGGCACAGAGGAAGTAATTGTGAGTGCTAACAGTCGGAATACTCCTATGAAGGCTGGTATGGATATCGAGACTAATGAAATAGACGAATTTTCTTTGATACGTTATTCAGAACAATCGGACTTTCGCCACGAGATAATTAAAGGTTCTATGCGAGCTCAAAGGCGTAAAATAGTTATTTTTGGAGTGTTTCAAACAAACGCGCATTCCCCCCTTTTTTTGGAAAGAATCCAATTTTTTAGTCTTTTTTCTTTTGATACCTCCGGATTGATTAGACTAATTTTTGGATTGATTAAACAAATTTCTACAAATTTGTTGAGTAAAGAGGAAGCATTCAAAGTTGTTAAAGAGGAAGCATTCAAATTTGTAAAGTATACAAAAGAAAAAAAAGAAGAAAAGAACAAAAGCCGGGAACTAGAGCGACTAGAAATAGCAGAGGCCTGGTTTGAAGTTCAACATGGGCAAATCATAAGAAGTTGCATATTACTAGCTCACTCTATTTTTAGAAAATATATTCTCTTCCCTTCATTCATAATTGCTAAAAATATTGGACGTATACTCCTATTGGAACGTCCTGAATGGTCTGAGGATTTCCGGGAATGGAATAGAGAGACCCATCTTAAATGTACCTATAACGGCACTCCATTATCCGAAACAGAATTTCCAATAAATTGGTGGCAAGAGGGTCTTCAGATCAAAATAGTATTTCCTTTCTGTCTGAAACCTTGGCACAAATCAAATCTAATGAAAAATAAAAAAGAAGATGAAATTAAAGAAGGTGATTCTTGTTTTTTAACAGTTTGGGGACGGGAAACTGAAGTTCCTTTTGGTGAGCCCCGAAAACGACCTTCCTTTTTTAAACCCATTTTAAAAGAATTAAAAAAAAAAATTAGAAAACGTAAAAAGAAGTATTTTCAAGTTCTAAAGAAGTATTTTCAAGTTCTAACAGTTTTCAAAGGAAAAACAAAATTACCTAGAAAAGTTTCAAAAGAAACAAACAAATGGGTTCTCAAAAGTGTTTTTTTTATAAAAAGAATAATAAAAAAACTTTCAAAAGTAAATCCAATTCTCTTAGTTAGATTAAGAGAAGTAGAAGTATATGAATCGAGCAAAATTAAAGAAGAAAAAGATTCCATAATAAGTAATCAGATAATTCACGAATCATTTAGTCAAATTGCATCTCCGAGTTGGCCAAATTCTTCATTGACAGAAAAAAAAATCAAGGATCTGACCGATAGAACAAATAAAATAAAAAAAAAAATAGAAAGAATCAAAAAAGAGAAAGAAAAAGTAACTTCAAGAATAAATAATCTTAGTCTTAACAAAAAAAGTTATAATGCAAAAATATTCAACAAAAAATGGAAAATATTAAAAAGAATAAGTACTCGATTAATCCTAAATTTGGCATTTTTTGTTCAAAATTTTCCATTTTTTGTTGAATATTGGATTCAAAAACAAATTTTGAAATTTAATAAAGATAAAGAAAGTAGAATATATAAAGAAAGTAGAATATATAAAAAATACGAAATGGTTATGATTTTTTTTGAATTAACAAAAAAAATAACAAAAAAAATTGAAGAAAGAATTAATAAAAAAAAGAAAACTCCAATTGCGTTTATTTTGACTATAAAAAACTCGCTTGATCATATTAGTAATATTAAAGCAAATTCACATTTTTTTCATGACTTATCATACGTGTCACAAGCATATGTATTTTACAAATTATCACAAATTCAAGTTAGTAACTCGTTAAGATCTGTTGTTCAGCAATATCGAGGAATCCACCCCTTTCTTAAGCCTAAAATAAAGGATTTTTTTGAAACACAAGGAATGGTTCATTCGAAATTAGCAGATAAGAAACTTTCGAATTATGAAATGAATCGATGGAAAAACTGGTTAAAAGGAATGATTCATTCGAAATTAGCAGATACGAAACTTTCGAATTATGAAATCAATCAATGGAAAAACTGGTTAAGAGGGAATTATCAATACCATTTATCTCAGACCAGATGGTCTAGATTAATACCAGAAAAATGGCGAAATACAATTCATCGGCGTCGTATAGCTAAAAAAGAAAATTTAAGCAAATGGCATTCATATGAAAAAGACCAATTAATTGATTCCAAAAAAAAATTTCAAGTATATTCATTATTGAATCAAGACAATAATTTTCTAAAAAACTATAGATATGATTTTTTATCATATAAATTTCTTAATTATGATTATGAAAATAAGACGCAAAGTTTTTGTTATAGATCTCCCCTTCATAAGAACCAAGAGATTTCTTATAATATGGGAAACCCGACGGAGCGAAAATATTTGGATTGGAAAATTGTAAATTCTTATCTTCAGCAAAAAAAAGAGATTTTGGGTCTTTTTTATCTTATGATGATGATTCCCGAAATCAATCCAATCAATCCACCAAATTCCTACAAAGAGTTTTTTGATTGGATGGGAATGAATAAAAAAAAAATGCCAAAGCATTCCATATCGAATCTGGACCTTTGTTGGTTCTTCCCAGAATTTGTGTTACTTTATAAGACATATAAAATGAAACCTTGGTTTATACCAAGCAAATTACTTCTTTTCAATTTAAATGATAAAAAAATGAATGAAAAGGAAGAAAAGGAAAAAGGAAGTTTTTTGATAGCATTGAATAAAAAGCATCCAAATCAAGAAGAAAAAGAACCCACAAGCGGAAGAGATTGGAGATCCGCTATCTCACACCATGACCACGACGAAATATTGTCACCAGAGTGGGAAAAATGCGCAAAGACCACGGAAGAACTAGATTTCTTCCTGGAACATTATTTGCTTTTTCAACTTGGATGGGCTAAGACTGTGAATGAAAGAATGATCAATAATTTCAAGGTATATGCTCTCTTGATTAAACTGATAGATCCAAGACAAATTATTATATCCTCGACTCAAAAGAAAACACTGAGTTTGGATATAATACCGAATCAGAGAGATTTCCATATTTCAGAATTCGTACGGGGTGGAACATTTTTTTTAGAACCCATTCGTCGGCCTAGACAAAAAGATGGGCAATTGATTCTGTATCAAACCATAGGTATTTCGTTGGTTCATAAGAGTAACCATCAAACGAATAAAAAATACCAAGAGCAAAGATATGTTTCAAAACATAATTTTGGTGAAACTATTTCACCACGTCAGAGAATAGCTGGAAATAGAGACAAAAATCGTTTTGATTTACTTGTTCCTGAAAATATTTTATCGTTTAGGCGTCGTAGAAAATTAAGAATTCTAATTTGTTTCAATTCAAAGAATAGAAATTATATAGACAGAAATCCGGTATTTTCGAACGAAACGAACGTAAAAAACCGCAGCCAAGTTTTATATAACAATAACCATCTTGATAGAGAGAAAAATCAATTAATGAAAGTCAAGCTCTTTCTTTGGCCTAATTATCGATTAGAAGACTTAGCTTGTATGAATCGTTATTGGTTTGATACCAATAATGGCAGTCGTTTCAATATGTTAAGGACATATCTCTACCCCCGATTGAAAATTTATTGAAAATTTGTGGACAATACACTGTTTATATATATCCTATACCCTATAATTATATACCCTATCCTATTATAGGATATAGGAAAACAAACAAATATACAGATCACATATCTTCTCTCACATTTCATTCTAGTATCCAGAAATGAAGAATTTCTCAATTAGATCCCGAAATGAATCAACAAAATCTTCTTCGTTTTAGGTCGAAATTCTTCGATGAAAAAATGTACCAATCTTTTTCTATTCCCATCTAAATCCAATTTGAAATTGGATTGATTGATTTGAATTCAGAAAATTAGGATTTCATAAAGAAATTTGGGTTAGATTATTATATTCAAATTATATTCAAATTAATAGCATTATTATTACTGATCGGTAAAATCTATATCTGTAAAAAAGAGGGGGGAATTTTTTTATGGTAAAAAATTCATTCATTTCAGTTATTTCTCAAAAAGAAAATGAAGAAAACAAGGGGTCTGTTGAATTTCAAGTATTCAGTTTCACCACTAAGATAAGGAAACTTACTTCACATTTAGAATTGCACAAAAAAGACTTTTCATCTCAGAGAGGTTTGCGAAAAATTTTGGGAAAACGTCAACGACTGCTGGCCTATTTGTCAAAAAGAAATAGAGGGCGTTATAAAGAATTAATCGGTAAGTTGGATATTCGAGAGATAAAAACTCGTTAATTTGAAGCGCGATACCGTTTGCGCTTAGTCGTTTTAATTTTTATGAACTTCTTTTTACTTTCAGCAATGCATGGAAGAATGACTCGGGAAAAACTTATGATTGCACCAACTACAAGAAAAGACCTCATGATAGTCAATATGGGCCCTCACCACCCATCAATGCATGGTGTTCTTCGACTGATCGTTACTCTCGATGGTGAAGATGTTATTGACTGTGAACCAATATTGGGTTATTTACATAGAGGGATGGAGAAAATTGCGGAAAATCGAACAATTATACAATATTTGCCTTATGTGACACGTTGGGATTATTTAGCTACTATGTTCACAGAAGCAATAACCGTAAATGGACCCGAACAGCTGGGCAATATTCAAGTACCTAAAAGGGCTAGCTATATCAGAGCGATTATGTTGGAGTTGAGTCGTATCGCTTCCCATTTGTTATGGCTTGGCCCTTTTATGGCAGATATTGGGGCACAGACCCCTTTCTTCTATATTTTTCGAGAACGCGAATTAATATATGACCTATTTGAAGCTGCTACCGGTATGCGCATGATGCATAATTATTTTCGTATCGGAGGAGTCGCTGCCGATCTACCTCATGGCTGGATAGATAAATGTTTGGATTTTTGTGATTCTTTTTTAAGCGGGGTTGCTGAATATCAAAAGCTTATTACGCGGAATCCTATTTTTTTAAAACGAGTTGAGGGCGTAGGCATTATTGGCGGAGAAGAAGCACTAAATTGGGGTTTATCAGGGCCAATGCTACGAGCTTCCGGAATACAATGGGATCTTCGTAAAGTTGATCGTTATGAGTGTTACGACGAATTTGATTGGGAGATTCGATGGCAAAAAGAAGGGGATTCATTAGCCCGTTATTTAGTACGAATCAGTGAAATGACAGAATCCATCAAAATTATCCAACAGGCTCTGGAAGGAATTCCCGGGGGGCCCTTTGAAAATTTAGAAGGCCGACGCTTTGATAGAATAAAAGACCCCGAATGGAATGATTTTGAATATCGATTTATTAGTAAAAAACCTTCTCCAACTTTTGAATTATCCAAACAAGAACTTTATGTAAGAGTCGAAGCACCAAAAGGTGAATTGGGAATTTTTCTGATAGGAGATCGCAGTGTTTTTCCTTGGAGATGGAAAATCCGACCGCCGGGTTTTATCAACTTGCAAATTCTTCCGCAGCTAGTTAAAAGAATGAAATTGGCCGATATTATGACGATACTAGGTAGCATAGATATCATTATGGGAGAAGTTGATCGTTGAAATGATAATTGATACACCAGAAATACAAGCCATCAATTCTTTTTTCAGATTGGAATCCTTAAAAGAAGCCTACGAGATCATATGGATGCTTGTCCCTATTTTCATTCTTGTATTAGGAATTACACTAGGTGTACTAGTAATTGTTTGGTTAGAAAGAGAAATATCTGCAGGGATACAACAACGTATTGGCCCCGAATACGCGGGGCCTTTGGGAATTCTTCAAGCTTTAGCAGATGGTACAAAACTACTTTTCAAAGAGAATCTTCTTCCATCTAGAGGAGATACTCGCTTATTCAGTATCGGGCCATCCATAGCAGTCATATCTATTTTACTAAGTTATTCAGTAATTCCTTTTAGCTATCGCTTTATTCTAGCCGATCTTAGTATTGGTGTTTTTTTATGGATCGCCGTTTCAAGCCTTGCTCCCGTTGGACTTCTTATGTCGGGATATGGATCCAACAATAAATATTCCTTTTTAGGTGGATTAAGGGCTGCTGCTCAATCAATTAGTTATGAAATACCATTAACTCTATGTGTATTATCAATATCTCTACGTGTGATTCGGTAAGACATAAAATTTTCCCTATTTCTTTTCAGAAAGTTAAATGATTTGAATATCCATTTTTTTATTCATCGTTGGGTTGATGAATTAAACCAGATAGTTATATGAGTGAAATAAAACGGCTTAAAAATTTGCTGTTAAAGGACTTCAATCTCATTTCCTATGTACAAGAATTAAGTGAAAGTAAACATAAGCAGTCGAGACTGTTTACCCCAAGTTACCCCAAGATTGGTTGGTTAGTCATCATGGCTTGAAGCGGGTTCAAAAGATCAACCATATGGGGTTTTTACTATACTATTACCATAGATGTATTACCCTACTAATGCGAGATTCCAAAAAATAAATAATAAGTGGATGGTTAGGAAGACCAAGATACACAAAGGATTAGTAATAGAGATTCTGTAAATGATCCATATAGGGTATTTTTTTATAGAAAAGTAATTCAAATTGGGGCTAAAAATTGGTAGAAATGATTAAGAAGTACTCCCCGCGATTTCGATCCAGAGTATGTTCCTATCCACCGATTAAGTAAATAACTATCAAGAACGAAGAAATCTTTTACTTTAGATTTTTCTGAGAAAGGA